CCGTTTCCCATTAGAAAGAACCTGTTTCAGTTGGATATCATAGGGAATTCTAACAACTGCTTCAAATACAGTATCCGGAAGTACCGCTTGTGGAACCTCAATATCCACGGGCTTATTGGCTAAATGACAATTGGCGCATACAATACGCCCAGTAGCTTCTCGTGGATTCTCATAACCCTGTTGTGCAAAAATGGGATATGCGTGTGAAATAGATGTCCAAGTTATTACATATATAAATATAATGACCGATACGAAAATGGATCGAGTCATCTGTTCCTTTATCCAAGAAAAGATATTTCTATTTTGCATGGTCCAATCATTGATCCCGAAAATTTCTACAATAAATTGGGTAGGTTGCTAGTAGAGTTCCCTATCCACGATTCTGCTATTTTACTGGGATCCAGGAGTCATTTCCCGGATCGGTAGAAACTTAAAAAATAAGTAACATTTTGAATGGTTTGTTTATGTACGAAGTAAAAAAAAAAATGATGATTAGATTTATAATTTATATAAGTAGATCATTTTTAGTCATTCATTGAATGATAAATGACTACAAGTGACGGAGATACACGATTTAAATAACGGAAGATCCAATATTTTAAAATTGTATCTAGAATGACTGGAAAGGTGGAAACAAGACCAGATATAATTTGATTATTATGATAAAATCCAAAATCCTTGTAGACAGAACCAATCATTAGTTCCCAACCATGAGGCGAGTGGAATCCAATACATAAATCCGTTAATAAAAGAATAGAAAAAGCTTTTATTGTGTCGCTTAAGTTATAGATAAATTTCCGAACCCAAGAATTAATAATACTAAGTTCTTCATTACCCAGAATAGAATAACCACTTAGAATAGCGAAGCTTATTATATTTGTCGAAAAATGTAAAATGGTATGGATATGATCCTCATTGTACATTTTGACCAATTGGATCGTTTCTTTGTGTATTCCTATATGAAGCTTTTGTATATGTGTATCGGGGTACTCCTTTATCATTTCGTCCAAAAGGAAGAGTTCTTCTAATTCTATGAATTTTTCCAGAACGTTCTTTTCTTGAATATTATTCAAAAAAACTTCGGATTGCCCAGCATTCCACCAATTAGTAACCAAAGATTCCATACTTTTATTAAATGAGAAAGAAATCCACCAGGGCAAAAAAACTATAGATGTAAGATATAGAAGGGGGTTGAATGCTTTCTTTTTTGGCATTTTTAATCTGTGAATTGTTAATGAAACCACCTCATTCCTCGATTCTATCCAATCTGATATTTCCATGAAACATGAGTTCTATAACAAACAGGGTATTGAATCCACAGAACAGACCCCCTTTATTTTATTTAATTTAATTAAAGGGCTAATCCTTAGATCTGGAAACAATATTTTTTTTATTATGTCTTCATTCGAAGCAATTGTATCCTTTCGCTGAATGCCCTAACGAGCCACTTCAAGTCAAGAAATGCATATTTTTTGAATTTCGAGACAAAACAAAAACAGAATTGAATTACAAGATATGATCCATCTATATCTAACATATCAATTAAAAAATATTGGACCCCAAAAATATGAAGTATATATATAGTCTTAGTTTTTCGGATATATATGATGAATCCATACTTAGTATACTTGTTACGAGTATGAAAAAATGGAGTTGATTTCCATATACAATCCATCAAAAACTTTTGGTGGAAAAAGCGCTTTGTTTTCTGTTTTCTGGTTGTTTCACACGCGTCTGCTTTTGCTCGAATGAGCGACCTGAAAAAACAAAACAGAACTCAATGCTGCGAAAGCATTCATTCTTCAATTCATTTCAAAATACTTCAATTGGTACGCGCAAAAAATAGGCCAATTCCGCAGCCTTTTGTTCAATTTCTCGTGGAGTCAAATTCTCATCAGTACGAGTCAAAGGAATGGCACCCTGGCCTCTGATTTCCATATAAAGTACACGCCGGGAATAAATACCTTCTTTAACCTCTATTCTAATCGACTGAATATCTCTCATAAGGAATCGAAGAAAGATTCGACGATTTCTTCCAGGGAATCCCCAACGAAAAATACACACTATTCCTTTTTTTCTATCGAATCTATCATAACCACTACCCACATTCCACGAAATTGTGCACCACAAATAGGAGCTAATGAACATACCCGCGATCCCATAGAAAGACATCACGATCCCTTGTGGGAAAAAAAGGATTTGCTGAGAAGGAAATAAGGATATCAGATTCCTACCAAGGTAACTAGAAGTTCCAACCAATAAGAATCCCAGTGAACCTAAAAAAAGGATACAGGCCCAACATAAATTACTTGTTTTTCGAGACCCCATTATAAGTTCTATCCATATATGTTCTGATCGCCAGTTCATACTAGATCCAGTTGTTTAATTTTATTGAAATTTAGAGAATAACCAAAATTTGACTTTCTTTTTTTGTTCCTGAAGCAACTCTTATCAACTAGCACTCTTATTATGATGTGAACCATTAGGAGTAATTCATCGAATCGCTTAGATATAAAAAAGGATCCCCCTCATATAATCCCACTATAGATATCTACATACATAGAGATATTTTTACTTTCCATTTCATACATCTGCGGACCCCCTTTTGAATATATAATCTATTTATCCCCATATATCATCCCATGATGTTTCCACGCGCATAATAGCTCTTTCATTTGTGTTCGGAAGAATCCACATGTTGTATCCTATGTCCACTAAATAGATAGATAAATTTAAATAGATATCTGTATTATGACCCAAGTCCGAGTCTTGAAAAAAAAATGAACGAGATTTGGTCCCGTCGAATCTAGATAATCTTGTTTTTTTGAACATGAAGAGATAGGGAAGCCATTGCAATTGCTGGAAATACTAGACCCACTAAAGGCACAAAAAAAGAGGGTAAGTTGAAAGTTGTCATAGAATGGATACCTCGATTTAATATTTTGTACCTGTTATAAAGATATCTTATGATAAGTATATCTATTATCAGTATATAATAATAGGTACAAGAAACGTAGAACTAAATAAGTGTACCTATTCACTTTTATATAATATATATTTATTATTATTGTTCTCTTATACTTATCTTCTAATAAATACCAAAAAAGGTTCTTACTTGGAGAATAATTATATCTATAATATAATAAATACGTAATGTAATAAAATAACATGAATTTTTCCTAATTTAGGAGAAAAATTAACTCTTTTATCCTATTGATAGAGCCTTCCCGATTACTAATCATGCATTATATAGGTAGAAATAAAATGGATCTGTAGCAAATAAGAAAAGTGATTATCAACAACTTATGATCCGTTATACAATTGTATTTTATAACCTCAAGTAAAACTCCGTGCTTATTATTTTTGATTTTCACTTTGATTACCATAAACTAAATAAAATGGAAACTAAATACTTGTAAACTTCAAATAAAAAAAACAGAATTAAATGATCTACTTGATTCAATTTTGATTCAAAGGACAGAAACCGTGAAGCTGAAATAACTCACTCAGAACACCCTTTAAAGGATTACGTGGTACGATTGGGTCGAATAAGCCCTTATGGAATAAATACTCAGCTTCTTGTGACCCATCAGGTACTGTCTTATTCAATGTTTGTTCAATTACTCTTTTACCTGCAAATGCAATGTAAGCATTAGGTTCGGCAATAATGATATCTCCTAACATACCAAAACTGGCAGTCACCCCACCGGTTGTAGGAGATGTAAGGATTGATACGTAGAATAACTTTTTATTTGATTGATAATCATATAAAGCTGAAGATATTTTAGCCATTTGCATCAAGCTCAAACTTCCTTCTTGCATGCGGGCTCCCCCCGAAGCACACACTATAATAAGGGGTAGAGATCTATTAGTAGCATATTCGATCAAACGGGTGATTTTCTCGCCTACTACGGATCCCATACTGCCCCCCATAAACTGAAAATCCATAATCCCAATTGCGATGGAAATACCGTTTAATTGACCTATGCCTGTTTGAACAGCCTCAGTTAACCCTGTCTTTTTTTGATAAGAATCAATACGATCTTTATAAGGCTCCTGCTCCGAATGAAATTCAATGGGGTCCACCGAAACCATGTCCTCATCCATAGCATCCCAAGTGCCTGGATCAATCAAAAGTTCGATTCTTTCTGAACTACTCATTTTCAAATGATATCCACATTGTTCACAAATATTCCGTTTTAACCTAAAAAATTTCTTATAATTTAATCCATAACAATTTTCGCATTGAACCCACAAATTCCTGTATTTTGTACTTATATCGAGATCACTTCCACTTGCGCTAGTTTGTATACTGATGAAACTATCACTGTCAATACTATTTACGCTTTCACTACAAATGTAACTATAAATGTAATTCTTACTGTAATTGTCACTACCGCTTGAAATGTAACTATCAATATGGATTTCAGAACGAAGATAACTCTCAATGCAACTAGTAATGTGATTATTCCAACTATATTGAGTATCATACATGTAACGATTGTAGTAGTGATTGTCACTCTTAGGTCCATCATTCGGATAACTATAATTTAGGCAACTAGAAAAAAAACCGCCCAATTCACTCAAAAAAGAACGATCGTCTTCAACCTCAAAAATACAATTTTCAATATCCAAATATATGGAATAATTTTCACCATTACTATCCTTAACTAAAAAAGTGTCATCACAGATCAAACTCCGAATGTTGCTGACACCAAATAAAGGATCAATATTATTAGAGCTGTCACTATCAATCCAACCATGAATCATGTTATTTATAACAGGGTCTTCACCCCCATTTGTATTTCCAACGGGTCGAATACCCTCTAGTGATTTACTTAACCCGCACCCGTGTTCTAACTCCTCCTTAAACAACATCGAATTGAACCGCCATTTTTCCATAGAGCCTTCCCGCCCTCCTATTTGAATGAAAATACAATAATAGTCATTCGATGAATAATCATTTGAATATTTCCTCTCGGAATAAGCATATAGATACA